TTGGAGTTAAAAGATTCGAACTTTTGACCTTTGTAGCGTAAGTACAACACTCTACCAACTGAGTTAAACTCCAACATACTCTATATCAAGGGGTTTATGCACATAGCAGGACTTGAACCCACCATTAATGATTGGAAGTCATTTATTTTACCCGATAAATTATATGTGCTTTAATCTGGGAACATTTTCCAATGCCCCCGCTGTGTTACGACTTCCTCAGCCTCATAGGTCCTCCATAATGCTAAGTTACTGATAAAAGTTTTGTGTAATAAACACTTCATATTTGGTTTTTTTTTCTTTTAACCTTAACTTAACACTTTAGGATTATTTACTTGGCAGAGATGACGGGCGATTTGTACGAACACTAGAGCCATATTCACCAGAACGCCCTACTTTCTGATTACTATTAAATCCAACTTCATACTCCTTATTTCAAAGAATAATTCGAACTCTTACTTTAAAGATTTTAAATTCTTTTTGTATATAAGATTGTAGCGCATGTATAGCCCAAAACATATGGATCATAAGGACCTGACGTTATCCTCTAATCAAAGGCTAATAATAAATATTATAAATTTGATTAAGGGTTGAGTTCGTTCTATGACTTTCACAACACAAACTGACGACGGCCATGCAATACCTGAATTCAAGTCAAGCTAAGTTAAACTTAATCCTCGCATTCTAGTTTTGGTAAGGTTAATCGCGGACTATCGAATTAAACCACACGCTCCTCTAATTGGATTAGTGAACCGCCAAATTTTTTAAATTTTAATCTTGCGATCGTACTCTTCAGGCAGAACTCTCTTAAGTTTTCTTCGACCACACACAAATGGAAGTATTTTTTTAACTACTTACCTAATTTAGAGCAATCTTATATTCATAATTTACAGTAAGGACTACTAGGGTATCTAATCCTATTTGCTCCCCTTACTTTCGTGTTTCTGCGTCAGTTTCTAGTAGTAAACCGCTTTCGCCTACGGTGTTCTAATTTATATAAAAGCATTCTACCGCTACATAAAAATTCCATTTACCCCCTAAAACTCCATATCTCTCTGTAAGCTAAAATAAGTGTATTAATAACTTATGTCTTAGCGTTAACGCCTCACACACTTTTTACGCCTTTTGTGATAAAAACTCAGACCTTACGTATAACCGCGTCTGCTGGCACGTATATTGGACGGTCTTCTTTTGCAACATCTCTGTGTCATACTTTCATACATTGCACAAGATTCTCTACTGCTGCCTCTATACCGAGTCTCCCCCTTGTTTCAGTGGAAGTGTGGCTTTTCAGCTACGCATCTTCAGTAAGAAAATTCAGCAGCTGCCGGTTTTCTTCACCTAATACGACTCTGACTCATCAATTAACCAGGACATATAGGCTCTCGACCTACATATATTTTAAGGTTAATGATTGACTCCAAAGCATTACTCACCTGTACGGAGCATTTGCATGTCTCTTATTACGCATGCATCTGTCTTCCTAGCATGTATTATAAGTGCTGCTCACTTTATATCCTCCCCAAAATCAAAGGAATTGCCCAAAATCGGACTTGAACCAATAACCCAAACATTTTCAGTGTTTTGCTCTACCAATTAAGCTATCTGAGCTAACACCCTCTAATTTCTTTACTATAAGGTTTTATTTTAAAAATCAAGAAAATAACAATGAAAAGAGGATTTGAACCTCTATCTTATTACACATGAGATAATTGTTTTACCCTTAAACTATATCATTCGTGGTAATTAGTACAAATGTCTTAATTTAATACTTCAATTTAAACCCAACTCATATGGGGCTGGAGTTTACTGGTCTCGAACCTGCAACCTTAGACTTGCAAAGCCTACGCTCTACCTATTGAGCTAAAACCCCCTTCATGCACGGCTAACTAGAGAACTGAAGCTCCTGATATAAAGAAAGTTGTAAAAATAATCATAATTAAAGCATAATTAAACACCATACCAGATTGATAGTTACTAATGGTTTGAGTTAAACTTATTAAGATTTTAGCTATTCCTTTGGGCCCAATTATTTCTAATATACCTCGATCTATAACTCGATACGTTACTAAATGGCCAAACTTTCATACATTTTTTACAATAAAATGATTAATTACATAATTAAACTGCCATGCTGAATTAAAGAAGGTATATACAACATAAAATAGTTTTAAGCCAAATTGGGATAGAGGGGTTTTTTCCTCAATTTTATCCTCATCAGAGCTTGAACATACAACACTATCATAGATAACAAAAGCCAATAAAGCCCCTAACAAGCTTAATACTAAAGGTACCACTTTGACCGTATTTGATATCATTGGTGGGATTACATTAGATATTACTACCTCTTTACCTAAATAACCCACAAAAATACTCCCAAACGCTAATAAAAGTAACGGTAAGGTTATATTTCAAGTAGACTCTTCTGCTTTAGTCGAAACCTCTTTTTTTAAATTTGTGTCAGTTATAAATGTTAAATAAATTAACCGCATTGAATAAAAGGCGGTCAATAACGCTGAGAAGCTCCCCAACCAATAAGCAAAAGCCACGTAATACTTATCGTAAGTTAACTCTAATATTAAATCCTTTGAATAAAAACCGGTTAAATAAGGAAAACCCATTAACGATAAAGATCCTATCAAAATCATAGTATAAGTAAAAGGTATTGATTTTAACAATCCCCCCATCTTTCTCATATCCTGCTCGTCACTTACAGCATGGATAACAGAACCCGCGCTTAAAAATAATAGGGCCTTAAAAAAGGCATGGTTCATTAAATGAAATAAACTAGTAGAATAATTAGATAAACCACAAACCATAACCATATAACCTAATTGACTACAGGTTGAGTAAGCAATAACCTTTTTTAAATCATTTTGAACTACACCCGTTGTTGCCGCAAAAAAGGCGGTTAGAGCCCCCAAAATTGTTACCACGGTTAATGCTAAGGGAGACCCTTCAAAGAGAGGACCTGACCGAATTATTAAAAAAACCCCAGCGGTTACCATGGTCGCAGCGTGAATTAACGCTGAAACGGGGGTTGGCCCTTCCATGGCATCTGGAAGCCAGGTATGTAATCCTAATTGAGCTGATTTACCCACTGCACCTAAAAACAATAATAAACAAATTACAGTTAAACTGTCTTTATTAACTCCAACCGAATTTGAGTAAACATCCCCCCACTCATTTAAACTCATAACGCTGTAGATGCTTGAAAAATCTAATGCCCCAAATTCTGCAAGAATTTTTATCATAGCCAATATTAGCCCTATATCCCCTAATCTATTGATCAACATAGCCTTCATTGCCGCTTTATTGGCTTTTATTCTAGTTAACCAAAAGTTAATTAAAAGGTACGAACATAAACCCACACCCTCTCAACCAATAAATAGTTGCACATAATTTTCACTTGTTACCAATACTATCATTAAAAAAGTAAATAAAGACAAGTAAGACATAAATCGGGGGATATGCGGATCCCCCGACATATAGCCGGTCGAATAAATATGAACTAACGCAGACACGCTCGTAACCACAATTAACATAATTGCAGTTAAACTATCAAACTGCAATCCGATATATGCGGTAAACAACTCTGAGTCAAATCATCTTCATAATTTCACATACACAGCGGAACTATTTAATACAGTCTCATAAAAAATACAACAACTCACAAACGCACTAAGCACTAGACAACTAGACGTTAAAACTCCTGCCCCTTTGGTCCCAATTTTCCTTCCAAATAATCCTGAAATTATCGCACTTAATAAAGGCAAAAATAATACTAATATGTACATTGATTCCTAGGATAAGATTCAATCGTTATCCTCAAATATTAAACTTTCATATTCATCAAGACATCTATAAATCCATTGACATTCTTAATGTACATAAGTTCTACACTCTATAGCACCACATTATTTGGTAGCTAAGCATACAGACTTATCGTCGCATCAAGAGCAAGTTGTAATAAAAAATTAGGACTAACGATTAAAAATAAAATAACAAAAAAAGTAACCCCAATTATTATGGACTTCCTTAAATCTATTCTTTTTTCTTTTCTTAAAACCTTCTGTCAGACTAACATAGAATAATCTCTTGACCCTAATGGAAAATATATTATCTGCACCAGCCTCACATAATACACCCCGGCAATTACTGAACTTAGCACGATTATAACACAAATGAAATAATAACCGCCCGATATACCGGCCAATAATATTAGCCACTTACTTAAAAACCCCGCTAAGGGCGGTATACCCGCTATTGATAAAAAACTTAAAGCCAAAGTTAACGCAAGCACAGAATTTTGTCTTGATATTCCGCTTACCTCAACTATTAGATTCTTAGTTAAATTTAAAGATAGTATTATTGAAAAACTACAAATAGTCATTATTACGTATATAATCATATATATCAAACTTGCCTGAGTACTTTCAAGAGAACCTACCGCAACCCCAAAAAGCACAAACCCCATGTGTCCTATACCACTATAGGCTAATAAACGTTTTATTTTTGTTTGATTTAATGCACCGATTGAGCCACATATTATAGAAAAAACAGCACAAACTAAAACCATATTAATAACAGGACCTATTTGTACTAATACCGAAAAGATAGCTATCTTAGATATGGTAGCTAATGTTGCTGCAATTATCGTTGCACTACCATCATAAACATCTGGGGCCCACATATGAAAAGGAGCCACGGATAACTTAAACAATAGGGACACAGTAATCAATATCTTACCCACATCCGCTGTTAAACACGAATTTAGGCCTTGAACACTGGTCTGCCCCGACAGTCCGTATAATAAGGCACAACCAAATAGCAATAACCCAGAAGACACAGCACCTAAAACAAAATACTTCAGCCCTCCTTCAGTACTATAAGCGCTCTCCCTTTTTATGGCAACTAAGATAAACAGAGTTAAGGTTTGTAACTCTATAGCCAAATAGATGGAAAGCCAATTAACTGAAGACACTAATAATAACGAACTTAAAACAACAATTAGCATCAAAACTACTCATTGTCTAGTAATGTTTTCTGTTTCGGACTCTCTTAAAAACACAACGCTAGTGGCCTTGGCTCCCTGATTTTGATCCCAAACTTTCAATAAATCGAAATTTAGATTCAGGCTAATACCCTTTGAATCCCCCGGCTCACTCTTTATACCCGAAACACCAGAACCATACATTAATAATAAGGAAATTGACCCCATTATAATAATTAACTTTGATATTACCACCCAACTATTTATTACCAATAAACCACCGGTTCCCCACATTAAAGAATCTCCCGTGAAAAACACATCCGGCCATAGTTTAGCTATAATGACACCTATTATAAATGAAGCCCCAACCGATAATTTAAATGTAGATAAATTTACCCCATAAAGAACTAAACTCAAGATAACTAAACTTAATAATAACTCAGAAAACATTGTAATCATGAAATCTAAAACTACGTGTGTAAAGGTAGGACTCGAACCTACACCCCCAGATCATGAGTCTAGTGACTAACCCTTAGTCTACCTTACAATTTAGCTAAGCTTACTTTAATTGGAACCCAACTCATATGCTGGGGCTACGAAGGTCAAATATGATAGAAAACCCCCTCAGTTCGGTAAGGTCGGATTTGAACCAACAACCTCAGTCTTATCAAAACTGCGCTCCACCAAATTAAGCTACATACCGGAATACCACCGATGAGACTTGAACTCATATGGCTATGCCTCCAGATTTTAAGTCTAGTGTGTCTTCCATTTCACCACGGTGGTTACAATTTATAAATACCTAGATTATAACCCAAAGGGCGGTAATATATCAAAACCTATTACAAGCCCAGGCACTAGCACCACAAAGGCTAAGCTTAAGGGTAAATAAGATTTTCACAATAGAGCCATTAGTTGGTCGTACCTTATTCTAGGGTAAGTCCCTCTTATTCAAATAAACAAATAAATAAGAAAAACCACTTTCCCGCCTAATCACCAAAAATGTGCTCAATTTCCGTCTAATAAGATATAACTAAAAAGGCCCTCAAATGGGCACAATCATCCCCCAAAAAATAAAAGAACCCCAAAGACAGACATCAAAATTATATGACAATACTCCGCTAAAAAGAACAAAGCAAATGACATACTTGAATACTCTACATTAAACCCCGATACTAATTCTGATTCCCCTTCTGTTAAATCAAAAGGCACTCTGTTTGTTTCTGCTAAAGCAGAAACAAAAAACATGAAGGCAATAGGAAACAATGGTAAAATAAACCATACCATAGTCTGAGTTAAAACTATTTGGCTTAAATTTAAAGAACCAACACATAAAACCACAGAAATGATTATTAGCCCAATAGACACCTCGTAGCTTATCATTTGCGCTGCTGCCCTTATCGCCCCTAAAAAAGCATACTTAGAATTACTGCCTCATCCCGACATTAATATCGCATAAACACTAATCGAAGAAACGGCAAATAAATAAAGAACCCCAATACCTAAATCACTTAACACTACACCCTCACTATAAGGTATTACCCCCCACGCTATAAAAGACAATGTTAACGACAAAATAGGGGCTAATATATATATAAAGAGATTAGCATGGTTAGGTATAATTATCTCCTTAGTAAATAATTTAACTCCATCTGCAATCGGCTGCAATAAACCGTATATACCTACCACATTTGGACCTTTTCTACATTGTATATAACCTAATACTTTTCGTTCCGCTAATGTTAAATATGCTATTGAAATAAGTAAAGGGACTAATATAGTTAATATTTTTATTAATCTTATCACCATCTTTTACCACACCCCTATTATTGGGGGCGCCATTTCCTATAAAAACGTCAATAGGAGTTGAACCTACACCTTATAATTTTGCAAATTACTGCAAAGCCTAATTATGCTTTAACGCTTCATTTACCACACCCTTATTCTTATAGCCCTATAAGGGCAATTAGCTAACTTATCCAACTCATATGGTGGGGAGGAAGGAATGGGATTCGAACCCATGAATAGATTTGTTTTCAAAACAAACACATTAAACCACTCTGTCACCCTTCCTAGCCGATTATCTCAGCAAAAAAGACTTCGACCAAAGAAAATGGCCGAAGTTTTATTTAAACACGAGAACTTTGCCCTTGTATAACAAAAGGTAGTTCATTATAAGTATGATGAGCTGGAGGTGATTGTTGAGCCCACTCTAAAGATGGATAATGACCACTATCCTCAGTTCATCCCTCAAATTTTCTTTCTTGAACAAAGGCGTCATAGATTATATAAATAAATCAAACCACACCTACAATAGAGATCATTGACCCTATTGAGCTTATTTGATTTCATCCTGCAAAACTGTCATGAAAATCAGAATATCGTCTAGGTAAACCAGCTAGTCCTAAAAAGTGTTGAGGAAAGAAGGTTAAATTCACACCAATAAACATTACTCAAAAATGAATTTTTCCATAAACCTCGTTATAGGTATACCCTGTGATTTTTCCGAATCAATAATAGAACCCCGCAAACAATGAGAACACGGCCCCCATTGATAAAACATAATGGAAGTGTGCTACCACATAATACGTATCATGTAGAACAACATCTAAGGAGCTATTAGCTAAAACAACACCAGTTAAGCCTCCCATTGTAAATAAAAATACAAACCCGATGGCCCAAAGCATTGGAGTATCTAATCGTAATGAACCTCCAAACATTGTGGCAAGTCAACTAAATATTTTGATTCCTGTAGGAACTGCAATAATCATTGTTGCCGCAGTAAAGTATGCTCTAGTGTCTACATCCATTCCTACTGTAAACATGTGATGAGCTCATACTATAAAACCTAATATACCAATAGAAACCATGGCGTAAACCATTCCAAGATATCCAAATATTTGTTTTTTAGCAGAAAAGGTTGGTACTATTTGAGAGATTATACCAAATCCCGGTAAAATCAATATGTAAACTTCTGGGTGACCAAAGAACCAGAAAAGGTGTTGATATAAAATCGGGTCACCTCCCCCCGCTGGATCAAAGAATGCTGTATTGAAGTTTCTATCTGTTAAAAGCATTGTTATAGCTCCTGCCAAGACTGGTAAGGATAATAATAATAAAACGGCGGTTACTAAAACAGATCACACAAATAAAGGCATTCGATCCATTGTAATTCCTGGCGCTCTCATATTTATAATGGTTGTAATGAAATTCATAGCCCCTAATATTGAAGATATCCCAGCTAAATGAAGACTAAAAATTGCTAGATCTACTGATCCCCCTGAATGTGCTTGTATACTTGATAGAGGCGGGTATACCGTTCAACCAGTTCCGGCCCCTTGTTCTACAAACGCTGAACCTAATAATAAAGTTAAAGCGGGAGGCAATAATCAAAAGCTAAGATTATTCAATCTAGGAAAGGCCATATCCGGTGCACCAATATATAAAGGCACAAATCAATTTCCAAAACCTCCTATCATCACAGGCATAACCAAAAAGAAAATCATTACAAAAGCGTGAGCTGTTACTATTACATTATATAAATGATCATCGCCAAGCATTGAACCCGGGGCTGATAGCTCTAATCTTATTAACATGCTAAAGGCTGTCCCGATCATTCCAGCAAAAGCCCCAAACAATAAATAAAGAGTCCCGATGTCTTTGTGATTTGTTGAAAATAATCAACGGCTTAAATACATACTCATTAATTCCCACTTAATTTATTCAAAAATTAGAATATTACCCTAATTAATATATTACATTGTAATTTGGGATTGAGCCCTTATTTTCCTAGGACTTCATCTTATGTTTCATCCTATACCTCTTTTTTTACCCTCTTAAGAGATTTAAACTTTTTACTGCAATTGTGCCCCTTACACGGTAGTAAGCAACTAAGATAGCTAATCCAATAGCAGATTCCGCTGCGGCCACAGTTAAAACCATTAAAACAAGAATTTCCCCTATTAAATTGTCTATTACAATAGAATTTATTAAAAATAAAAAAGCAATAGCTAATAACATCAGCTCTATTGACATCAACATTATTATAAGATTGCTTCTATTTAAAACTATACCTAAAACACCAAAAATAAACAATATAACCCCCACGGTCAAATATTCATAGTACATAGTGCCTAAAGGGATTTGAACCCTTATCTTTCTGTTCCGAAGACAGATATTTTTCCTTTAAATTACAGACACCAATATATATCTAATACTTTGAAATAATTGAACTATTCTCACTCTAACCCTCCTTTTGCCCACTCATACACTAAACCAACCGTTAAAATAACTAAAAAAACATACATAGTTCAAAATCCAAATAAGCCTATTTGATTATAAACCACACATCAGGGGAATAAAAAGGAAATTTCTAGATCAAAGATCAAAAAAAGAATCCCTACCAAAAAAAATTTTACTGAAAAAGGGACTCTAGATGAACCAAATGGATCGAATCCACACTCGTATACAGATACTTTCTCGCTGTCTGGTTGCTTTACTCCTACTATATAGGAAGCCCCCGATATAATCGTAGAAAGGGTTAAACTAAATAATATTAAAACAAAAATACTTAAAAATTCTGTACTCATTAATTAGGATAATTTTAGTAGACCATGTCATGGACATGGTGACAAGATCAATGGGGGTCGAACCCATAATGCCCGGATGACAACCGAGAGTTTTACCTTTAAAACTATAACCTTCAATTTGATAGCTGGTATTTAAGTTTAAATTTGTTATACCCCCTCCTGACGACTAACTTGAGTAAAGGAATCTTGTCTCTTTATTCCTATGCTTTGGGCTTGAGTTAACACAATAGCCCCTATCATAGCACTCAATAGAATAAAGCTGGCTAAAATAAATAAATAATAATAATCGGTATATAATACACGCCCTAATACCTCAATATTTGACGTCTTTTCAATAAAATCTCATCTCAAATACGGAGACCCCACAAAAAGATTATTGGACTTTCAACTGGAAAATATTAGTACCTCTAAAATGACCACAACCCCAATTATAAACCCAGTTGGCATATAATTAGACATGTCTTGAGGGTTGTTCCCCAAGTCTGTCAGATTTAACATCATAATTACAAATAAGAATAATATTGCTATCGCACCTACATATACTATTAAAAAAATAAATGCTATAAATTCTACTTCCAATAAAATAAAGAGCATCGCTGCGCTAGTAAAAGCCACAATAAGCCAAAAAACAGAGTGCACAGGATTTAAGGCCGATATCACCATTATACCTGATAAAATTACACCGAAGGCAAATAAATAAAATAACCCTTCCATCGCTCCTAAAGAGACTTGAACTCTTGTCTCTAGGTTGAAAACCTAATGTCTTTACCACCTTGACCATAGGAGCCTTATTCCTTTTGGCGCAGAATCTAAAATCCAATTTAATAAAAGATTAATTATGAGAAAAGAGAATTGAACTCTTGACCTTGGGCGCCACAAACCCCCGCTATACCGCTTAGCTATTCCCATGCAACCTACCTCATTACGAATTTATTTAATTCCGTTAGGTATCAGCCCTTATTAAACCCACTCTTGATATATAACTGAGCCCTTAACTACATCTACAACTGAAAAGGGGAAAACACCCATTAAAACAATTAATAAGATCAATGGCACCAGGGTATAAAATTCACGCCTATTTAAATCTCTAAAGAAATAAAGATATTTTGAAGGCGCCCCAAAGCACACTCTGTTGTATAAGTATATAGAATAACCCGCGGATAGAACTACTCCTAAGGAAGCCAACACACCCTCTATCATACTATACTCAAACGCCGCTAATAAGGAAAGAAACTCTCCTATAAAGTTACTACTTAAAGGTATAGAAGCGTTTGCTAAAACAAGAATTAATAGTAACGTAGCAAACAGAGGCATCGTTACAGCCACCCCCCGATAATACTTTACTAAACGAGTATGAAACCGCTCATATAATAAGGTTACTCCTATGAATAAAGCAGAGCTTACTAACCCATGTCCTAACATCAAAAACACAGCTCCCACTAAACCTTGAACAGTATGACTAAATAGGCCTAATGTTACTAATCCCATATGAGCTACAGAAGAATAGGCAATTATACGCTTTAAATCTACCTGTCGGCATGTTGTTAAACTGCCGTAAATAACGGCCAATAAACTTAAAATTTGTATCAAAGGGGCAAAATACTCTGATGCATCTGGTAACAAGGGTCAAGAAAATCTTATAAAACCATAGCCCCCTAATTTCAATAATACCCCAGCCAAAATTACCGAACCTGCCACGGGGGCCTCTACATGTGCTTGAGGTAATCATATATGAAAAGGCATCTTTGGTATTTTAATAGCTAAACTTAAAAAAAAACCTAAAAAAATAAAACATTGTAACTCCTTTTCAAGAGTTAAACTGCATAAAGCCTGATAATCTGTACTACCTGCATGACTGTACAATGTAAATATGGCCAACAACATAAAAACAGAGCCGACAAAAGTATAAAAAAAGAAATAATAAGCTGCTTGTATTTTCTCTTCCCTAGAACCTCAAATACCTATTATTAAAAACATTGGAATTAATACACCCTCAAATAATATATAAAAACCTACTATATCAAAGATAGAAAAAACACCGATTAATAATATTTCCATAGATAATAAACACAATAAAAACTCCTTTATCAAAAATCTAATAGAATTTCAACTTATCAAAATACAGATAGGAGTTAGTAATGCAGTCAATATTATGAAAAAAAGAGAAATCCCGTCTATAGCTAAAGGCACAGCACCAAATATAGGCTCAATGCTTTCAAGCCATTTAAATTTCATCGTTCCTTGAAGATTACCTTCCCCATCAAAAGAGGCCCATAAAAGAATTGTCATAGTTAAAGTTAATACGGACCAATCTAATGCTCTTTTTCATAAGCGGGCTATATTATCCCGAGGCGTTATCAAAATAACAAGTATCCCAATCAAAGGCGTTATAAATACTAAATATAACATGAAATCAAAGTTTTTAACTCAGGGGGGTGGGACTTGAACCCACAGCCAACCACGCCCAAAGCGGATAATCTACCTAAATTGATATACCCCCTGTTATCACAGCCCTATAGGGGAATAAGGGCGTCAATTAGTACCTCCCAAGTAATGTGCAACGAGAACGGGAGTTGAACCCGCATATTACTGCTTAGCAAGCCGTCGCTCTTTCCACAGTCAGCCATCTCGTCATGGTCTATGCCACAAATCAACCTGATTTGATTAAAGTCCAAATAAAATTAAGAAAGCGATCATTAAACAGAATAATCCCATAGCCTCAGAGATCGCAAAACCTAAGATTGCGTATGTGAATAATTGTTGTTTTAACGAAGGATTTCTAGCATAACCTATTATTAAATTTCCAAAAACTGTACCAATTCCAGCACCACTTCCTGCTGCTCCAATTGAAGCAGCTCCTGCACCAACAAATTTTGCTCCAGTTAAAATTTCAGTTGCCATTAAAGCTTATTCTCTTGACTAAACACCCATCACACGTGCCCCCTGTAGGACTTGAACCTACAACCTCTTACTTACAAGGTAAATGCTCTACCAATTGAGCTACAGAAGCGGAGTTAAGACAAGTAAATTAATTACTTATCTGGGGATTAAATCTTCCGTCCCTCTTTTAAGGCTCATCGCCCCAAATAGGCTTCTAACGGCAATATAATTAAAAAATAAACAAAATAAAAAACAGACGATATTTGGCTTACGAACAAATACGGCTCTTCCGGCGGCAAACCTCCTAATCAAGTTAAAAGAATAAAATCTCCTACGAAGAACCAAAAAAATACCTCACCTAACCGTCAAAAACCAAACCCTCTAAATCGAGCCAAATAAGGTAAAAGCAATAACACCACTATACTAGATACTAAGGCTACTACCCCTCCCAATTTATTGGGAACAGAACGTAATATGGCATAAGCAAATAAAAAGTATCATTCTGGTTTTATATGGACAGGAGTAACTAATGGGTTTGCCTCTTTATAATTTTCCGCGTCTCCTAACGCATATGGAAATAAAAAGGCCAAAATACAAATAATTAAACCATAAACCAAAAACCCATATAAATCTTTGATACTGTAAGAATAATGGAAAGCAACCTTATCCACTTCGGATTTTAATCCAGTTGGATTACCAGAACCCTCTTCATGCAGGCCGATTAAATGTACAAAGGCCAACCCAACCAACAAAAAAGGAAATAAATAATGAAAACTATAAAACCGGTTTAAGGTCGCATTAGACACACTAAACCCCCCTCAAACTCATCTCACAAGCTCGTCCCCTATATAAGGAACCGCGGATAGTAAATTAGTTATAACAGTTACGGCCCAAAACGACATCTGACCCCAAGGTAGCACATAACCAAGAAAGGACGTTAATATCATTAGTAAAAAGATTACCACTCCTACGTTTCAAGGCATTAATTTTCGAAAACTCCCATAATATAGCCCCCTTCCTATATGTAAATAAACAAATAAAAAAAACACAGAAGCTCCATTAGCGTGTACATATCTCATAATGAACCCAAAGTTTACATCACGAGTTATATGCTCCACAGAACTAAAGGCTAAATTTACATCTGGACAATAATGCATAGCCAAAAAAATTCCAGTTAATATCTGAACCCCTAAACAAAGCCCCAACAAAGAACCAAAATTTCAAAAATAACTTAAATTTGATGGAGAGGGTAAATCTATAAGTAGACCGTTTACTATTCCTATAACAGGATTTTTGTTTCTAGTAGATTTTGTCATTTTTTCGTCTCACTCTCACCCAGCAGATCCTTACTTATTTCAATTCTCGTTGATCCACTTAAGATCCTCTCTATAAATCAGAATCGAACTGATATCGTTTCGGTTAACAGCCAAAAGCTTTTCCATTAAGCTATTATAGATACTCATTAATTAGGATAATTTTAGTAGTCCATATCATAAACATGGGGATTAATGATTGGAAGTCATTTGTACCAATCCAACTCCTATCGTGCCCAGAAGATGTTGGAATCGAACCAACGCTAAAAACTTTGAAGGCTATTGGTCTACCATTAACCTAATCTTCTCTATTGAACCATGTAAGAACGATAGGAATCGAACCTATAAATTTCTGGCCCTAAACCAAACGTGTCTACCAATTTCACCACGCTCCTCTCAATTGTACCAAACCATTGGGGCTTAAGCTTACTAAAATAAAGGTACAGGAGTCGAACCTGCATTAGTTAAGATCAAAATTTAATGCCTTACCTTTTGGCTAACCTTTACTTCCATTGGAACTCAATCATATGATTTGGAGTTCGACTACTAACCCATGTCATGGGCGAGGTTTGATTTACCAACAATCACTTACCTACAATATGGTTTATTTTACAAGGGTTATGATTGATAACCCCTTACCCATAATAAAAAATTTTGTTTTTTTTTTTGGTTAATGATTTGATAAAACAATTATATTATGAATAACAAAGCGGACCCACAATTATGAACCTCACCAATACATAAAAATAAAAAGAAACAATCAAACTACATCAACAAAATGCCAATATCAAGCTGCCGCCTCAAATCCCAGATGATGATGTCTTGTAAATTGATAGTTTATTAATCTAAATAAACAAACAAGCAAAAACGAACTTCCAATTAACACATGCGCCCCGTGCGCTCCAGTTGTCATAAAGAAAGTCGAACCATAAACCGAGTCCGAAATCGTAAAAGGCGCCTCAAAATACTCCATAGCTTGCAGGGCTGTAAAGATTACCCCCAACGTCACGGTTAAGGCCAAGCTTACTATAGCCTCTTTTCTTTTACCACTAATGATCCCATGATGAGCTCAAGTCACTGTAGCCCCCGAACTTACTAAAATTGCCGTATTTAATAGGGGTATTGAAAAAGGATCTAAAGGCTCTACTCCTCTCGGGGGTCAAACTGCTCCTATTTCAATGGTTGGAACCAAGCTACTATGAAAGAAGGCCCAAAAGAAAGAAAAAAATAAACAAACTTCAGACACTATGAATAATATCATTCCATATTTTAGCCCCTGTTTTACTATAACCGTATGATGACCTTGATATGTTGCTTCCCTAATTACATCACGCCATCAAATCACCATTGTTAGGGCAATTGTGACTAATCCAAGAATTAAACCTCAACTTTGACTATAATGAAAATACATTACGCCGCCCACTGTAGTAAAAAATGCGCCACAGGCACCTATATAAGGCCAGGGGCTTGGCTCTACTAAATGAAAAGGATGATATGTTTGTTCCATCATTGATTCCGAAATAAGATTTAATACTTATCCATAAATATTCGTTTATTCATCAAGATATCTATAAATCCATCGACATTTTTGGCTAAACCCAGAAGGACTTGAACCTACAACCTCTTACTTAGAAGGTAAATGCTCTTCCAATTGAGCTATGGGTTTTATTGAGCCATAAAAATTTAATGAAGCGCAATTGTATCACCTAAATAAATTGTTGTTAGTAGACAAAATACATAAGCTTGAATTACCGCCACCATTATTTCTAATAATGTTATAAATACTAAAATTAAAACAGTTAATAAACTTAACACCATAAGCCCGTTTACCATCATACTGAACGCAAAGCTTGATATTATCGCAAACAATAAATGACCTGCTGAAATATTAGCTGCTAATCGAACCCCTAATGAGATAGCCCGAATCATATAACTCAACGTCTCAATAAGAACAAGAACCGGGGCCAATACTAAAGGCACGCCCCCTGGCATTAGGATACTTAAGAAATTTAATTTAAAAGAAACAAAACCAGATATTGTTACAGCTATTATTATCGACAAGGACAACCCAAATGTCATCACTAGGTGTGCGGTTGGTGTAAACACATAGGGAAATAAACCCAAAATATTTAACATAGCTAGAAATAAAAATAGACTCAGAATAAAAGGAAAGTATTTTTGACCCTTTTGACCTAAATTATCTTGGACAACGGATCGCATATTACTATGAATTAACTCCATCACTGATTGTCATCTACTTGGTATTAATCTGTCTCCTCTTAACAATAATCAAACTACAGTCACTGCTAATACCATCATCATTGAAGAGTTAGTAAATGTAATCAATCAATCCCCTAAAAAGGCCTCTACTGTTATTAATCTTATTACATTAAATTGATCAAAATAAGCCGCTAACATCACTTCATTGTTTTAACTCTACTGAACTCCTATACTCAACAGTAAGAGTACCGAGGCTAGTATAAGGCTAACCCTTGGGCTTTATAAAACTAACTAAACATAGATTTAAAGATCACAACCGGCGCGGCTAATTCAGTTTCAGCCGCTGGAGCTCCCTCCTCCTTTGTTAACTCTGCGTGTGCTCGCAACGCTAACTGTTGTTGTAATCTAGGCAATATATCTAACACAATTAACGAAAACAATACCAATAAAATTATTAATACTCATGCATACTGTGCCATATAGGCTACTATATCTAAGTGTGGCATTTTGGTGTAGCTGGAGTCGAACCAACTGCTTATAAGTTAAAAGCTTATTACTCTTCCACATGAGTTTTACACCACCTCAGACTTTATGGCTTATATAAGCTAGTCAACAAATATAAACCTAAAACCCAATTAAATACTAACCATGATAAACTTAGGAGACTAACTCTTGAGATAAAAAAAATTTTTTTATCCCTCTTGCCACTGTGTGGCCACTCAATTTACATATTTATCTATTGATACGGCCTCTACCACTATTGGCATAAAGGAGTGATTTGCTCCGCATATTTCAGAACATTGACCATAGAATATTCCTGGTCTTTTAACAAAAAAACTTGTGTGATTTAAACGCCCTGGCACTGCGTCTATTTTTACAGACAAACTAGGAACCGCAAAGGAATGTAAGACATCCGCCCCCGTCACTAAAACTCGCACTTGTGTTTGTATCGGTACAATTAATCTATTGTCTACCTCTAACAATCTCAAATCCCCATTGTTCAAATCGGAAGTTGGTACCATATAAGAATCAAATTCTATTGTTTCTGGCCCATAATCTGAATACTCGTAAGATCAATATCATTGATGACCTATGGCCTTTATAGTTAAGGCGGGGTCAATGACTTCGTCCATTAAATACAACAATTTTAAAGAAGGAAAAGCTATAAACACTAACACCCCCGCAGGAATTAAGGTTCAAATGATTTCTATTAAAGTTCCTTCAAATAAATATTTATTATATCGTTTAGTTGTTAAAACCCTAGCTATCATCCAGAAAACTATTGTAGTAATAATTACTAATATAAACATTATTTGATCATGAAAAAATATTATCTCTTCCATTACCGGACTTGCTGCATCTTGAAAACCTAATTGCCATGGCTCAGGAGCATCTTTAAATGTAAATATTGATTGTACGCAGACACACAAAGTGTGCACACTTGGTGATAAATAATACGCCATCTTTTCTCTATAAGGTTTAATTTTAAATTAGGCTGAGACGGAATTGAACCAGCTTCTTTGACGTTATGAGCGACATGCTTTACCTATAAGCTACCAGCCTCTGACCTGGCGTCGGTCGGTAGTAAGAGAGAGAATTGAACTCTCAGAAATACCGTTTACAGCGGAACACATTACCATTCTGTCATCTTACTTGGCAATTAGTACAAAAGTACCAATCCAATACTTAAATTGAAATTTAAATCATATGGTGGCTTACTAATAAGGCAAAATAAACCTCCTGAATCCTCCATCATAACCTTTATTCCCTAAGGGTTTAGATCATACATAAAAGATTAATTATTTTTGTTTGTATTCGAAAAATTAGTTTTTTGAACAACTTAGTAATCTTAAGCTTCATGAGACACATAGATCCTATCAATGTCTTATTCTCAAACAGTCTTTATGGAAACACAGAATCATATTTTACTTCTCCCTTGAGATGCATTCAGGGATTATAATTCCCGTTTAAGGCCTTACCTTAAGCTTAATTTATCGTAGCTACCCAACAACCTTATTAGATAATTGGTACACCAGCGGATACCTATCACTCAATCCTTTCGTACTAGAATGTAGTTATATCTAATGTTTCCTAAACAAATTGTAGATAGAAACCGACCTGGCTCACGCCGGTCTGAACTCAAATCATGTACGGTTTTAATAGACGAACAGTCTAACCCTTAGAAGCGGCTGCACCTCTAGGATACCGCAATTCAACATCGAGGTCGCAAACATCATCGTCGATATGAACTCTCGAACGATATTACGCTGTTATCCCCATGGTAACTTTTATTCGTTGCTCGTTAGCAAACCCACTCTTAACTAACGGGTCATTATAACCCACAGACGAGTAATTCTATTATCACAGCCCTATAAGGGCGATCTTAATAATTACCTCTGTGTCAGCTCAGGAGTACCCCTTACTGTCAGGCTTTTTTACCTATACTATTATATTATTTACCTTATGTACACCTTCGTTACTCTTTAGAAGGTGGTCGCCCCAACCAAACTGTCCGGCTTATACTTCTCAAAAACATCTGAGGTTTAGTAAGTTTTTTTTTAATTAATGAGCGGTTTTTCATAACGTACCCGCATAATCTACACATTAATTGGGAAAAAACAATATAAGCGTCCAGTAAAGCTCAATGGGGTCTTCTCGTCTTACAATTTGTACGTAGCATCTTCACTACGACTTCAATTTCATTGGTTTTTATCTTGAGACAGTAGGGCATTCGTTACGCCATTCATACTTGCCAACAATTAATTGGCTATTGATTGCGCTACATTATCACGGTCAGGTTTACCGCGGCCGTTAAATTGTCCTTGACCCTGCTACTTAGTCATAATAACCGGGGTTTGGATACAACCACTGGGCAGGCCTCACCTCCAATGCTTCACCCTTACAGGGTTTTGGTGGAAGCTATGTTTTTGGTAAACAGTCGACACCCTCTCTTTTTTGAAGCCAATTTTAAAGCCACTTACTCTAATATTGACACCCCTTCTCGCAATCTTACGGGGTTATTTTGCCGAGTTCCTTAAGATAAATTCTACCATCACTTTAAGCCCACTTGTGTTAGTTTTAGTACAGCTTATTAAATTAAATTTTTCACTTATTAATTTTTACCCATTATAAAGCCCAACTCATATGGTTGAGTTGTTTTAACTCTTAGGGGCTGTATAACCCAATCTTGATAATCTCAACTATTGGAAACCTAGGGCTATGAACAGTGATTCTCACACTGTTTTTTACTCATGCTCGCATTATCACTTCTGATTAACTTTCGTAATCCCTTATTTTGTTTTTCGTATTACAGAACGTTCTGCTACCATTATATTACCTTAGTAAACTCAAGATCTAGTTTCTTTTTTAATTCTAGCTTGTCTTCCATTAATTTACTAAGATTCTCCAGAGTTTCGACTTAAAACTTAAGCCACCAAAATTTTAAAGGCCGATAAATTTATCAAGTGAACTGTTACGTAATCTTTCAAAGATGGCTGGCTCCAAGCCCACTTTCTTGTTGTCTATTTCTATCCGCCCCTTTTACACTTAGTTAATCTTTTATGGTCTTAACTTCTGATCTAGGTTGTTTCCTTTTTGACAATGGACCTTCTCGCCCACTGTCTGTCTATCATCTTTCTTCTTACACTTTCATAGTTTGGTCGAATACACCCTATAGATGTCTTCATTCAGTGCTTTACTGTGTAGGAATAAAAACATAACAATTAGTAAGCTAACTAATTCATGTCCTATGGACTCCAAGGGGTCTTGGTAAATCAAAACCATTCTGGGAGTTCATTTTAAATTTATCAATGACGCGCTACTTTAATAGCTTTCGCAGAAAACCAGCTATTTCCTAGTTCGATTGGCATTTTACCTCTAACCACAGATCATCTGAGATTTTTGCCACAATCACCAGTTCGTTCCTCCACTTCCTATTAGGGATGCTTCAAACTGCCCATGGTTAGCTCACCAGGTTTCGGGTTCTATTTGACTAAAGCTCTAACCATTGTTCCCTTTTTAAAACTCGTTTTCACTACACCTACGTTTATGAACTTAAGTTTGCCAAATATTTCACTCACGAACCCATTATGCAAAAGGTACGACGAATTTCGTCTGCTTGTATATAACAAATTTCAGAATCTCTTTCATTTATATAACCCCAATTATGTGGGTTTGCTTCTTCTCTTTCAACTTTCCTTCACAGTACTCGTACACTATGGGTATGTTATAAGATTTAGTTTTAGATGTGTGGATCACCTGTCTTCAAATAATTCTACTCTTTAAATGCCAGTTTTCGAGTGTGAATAATCAATCTTACTCATAACTGTGCACCATAATCCTTGTTAATTATACTATCAACGGTGCTGTTAACCTCTGTGGATTTTTATTATTATGAAGAACGTATACCCCCTTGAGGGTTACTGTCTGGATTGATCTCCTCCGCCTTCGCTCGCCACTACTAACGGAATCTCGCTTGATTTCTTTCCTCTCCAGTACTGAGATGCTTCAGTTCCTGAGATTTAATTTTATAATTGTCTTTTCTTATGGGACTTCGGCTTCATTTTTTCTTCACCTACTTTTCGTATTAACAACGCCCTCGTTATAACATCCTAAGTCATCCATTTGTTATTTATTTATACTAATTTTTATTGCCTTGGTAATCAATCATATGCTTTGGAGCTAGAAAGCCGCCATATTCTATGCATTATTAGCTACTACTCATATGATGG